AAAAGACCTGAAGTAGCAAAGCCCTGTGTAAAAACAGCACTTGGACCAATTATTGTGCTTAGAAGATTTTTATTTTTTTTTAAATGCGGAACTATATGAATAAGCGAAAAACTCCATGACAGAAAGATTAACGATTCATATAAATCACTTAGTGGAAAATGTCCTGAATAAATCCAACGAGTAATTAATAATCCTGTTATACAGAAAAAAGTCATTATCATGCCCTTTTCGGACGAATCATATAGTTTTACGAGTTCATCGACTAAAAAGGTTATCAAATGAATTGTAATTATAATTGAAACGATCGAAAAAGAAATATGAGTTAATATATGCTCTAAGGTTGAAAATATCATAAAAATAAATCAAAAAGGAATCCCTAAATTATAAAATCAAAACAAAATCGGGAATTGAATTCATTATTCATTTTCATTATAGGATCTGTTGACTTTTTTTAGTAAATCACATGCCGCCACTCGGACTCGAACCGAGATGCTCTAGCACTGCTTCCTAAGAGCAGCGTGTCTACCAATTTCACCATAGCGGCTTGTCTTGAATTCATAATAGCCTATGAATAAGCAATCGTCTAGATTTAAGAATTAAATTGGGTGTAATATTTTTTTAGGAAAGATTCAAATTGATGAATAAAAATCCGTTCAACTAGGTATTTGAAGGTTCATTATTTGAATTTTAGGCTAGGGTCTTAGTTTTATTGTGTATTTTCTATTTCTACTTTCCTCGACTTGAACTCTTGTAAAACTAGATAGTCTCCTACTATGAATTAAGGGATAGAACCCCCTCAAAAAACATTTTTGTTTTAATGAATCGTTTTTGATTTCAATTTCAAAAAGTGAAACCAAAAAATCAAATTTTTCATTGAAAAAAAGAACCTATTTTGAATCATTCAAAATTGACACATATTTATCCAGAATTCACTAAGTGTTTTTGCGTGGATTGATGGCGAGATATAGATCTATATAGGAATATAGAAAAGTAAGAAAGTTGTATAAAAAAGAAAACTTTATATTCTATTCCAAATCAAATAGGTTGATGGGTAAAATAATACCCCCCACCTTGTAAATTAGGAAATATACTAAAAAGAAAATGTAGTATCTTGCTTTTTTTTGTCAACAAAAAGCAAGTATTCTTTTTTTTTTTTGAATTCGGAAAGGTAAATAGAAGAATTCTTATTCTACATATTCTAAGAGCGGAACGAATTCCATTTCCTATTGAGTTACTCAATAGGAAATAGAATTCGAGAATTGGATTTTCGAGCTGAAATGACTCAAAAATTGAGTCAGGCCTATTTAGATTATTCCAACATGTTATGTTTTATTACTTATTTTATTTGTTTGTCGCTCAAAAAACTTTTTGAATTCCCGGTAGAAAGAGATTTCCCTAAGGAAAACGCTTTTAACGCTGTCCAATACCCCCTCCTTTTCCAAAAATTTTTACGAATACGCTTTTTTGATGCAGAAGTACGTTTTTTTGGAACTGCCATTTAAATAAAAATTAAGAAATTACTCGTTGGTATAGCTGGATGTGAAAGACATCTATTGTTCAAAAAAAAATCTAAACTAAAGGAGTAGATAAGATGAGTGAAAAATCTAGGAAATCTCATAAAAAATTACTAATTTCTAAATCTAAAAATAGAAAAAAAGAAGAATATTTTTAGTAACTTGTCAAAGTTGGGAAAAATATGTCTAATTTGACTTGAATTTTCAAATTCCAAAGAGACTAGTAATTTGTTTCTTTCTTTCATCTGATTTGACCAATTAGAACTTCTTGATTTGAATATTTGAAGTATTTAGCAGAAACTCAGAAAGAATAAGTTAAAAAGAAATAAAAATTCAAAAATTATATTTAAGTTAGTTTAAGTTAATGCATATCTTCATTTTTTTATTCATTCCTTTTTTAAAGTCCATTGAATCGGAAACAATTAATATTAATTAAGAATTAAAAAACTTTTTTTTTATGGAACAGACATATCAATATGCATGGATTATACCTTTCGTTCCACTTCCAGTTCCTATGTTAATAGGAGTGGGACTTCTTCTTTTTCCGACAGCAACGAAAAATCTTCGTCGTATGTGGGCCTTTCCGAGTATTTTATTGTTAAGTATAGTCATGATTTTTTCAACTAATCTGTCTATTCAGCAAATAAATAGCAGTTCTATCTATCAATATGTATGGTCTTGGACCCTCGATAATGATTTTTCTTTCGAATTCGGTTACTTGATTGATCCACTTACTTCTATTATGTTACTGTTAATCACTACTGTTGGAATTATGGTTCTTATTTATAGTGATAATTATATGGCCCACGATCAAGGATACTTGAGATTTTTTGCTTATATGAGTTTTTTCAGTACTTCCATGTTGGGATTAGTTACTAGTTCGAATTTGATACAAATTTATATTTTTTGGGAATTGGTTGGAATGTGTTCCTATCTATTAATAGGGTTTTGGTTCACACGACCTCCTGCAGCAAATGCTTGTCAAA